GTTATCCAATAAAAACCTAAAATTCCTAATAATAAACCAAAATCCCCTACACGGTTAGTTACAAATGCTTTTTGACAAGCATTTGACGCAGGAGGTCGCGTAAACCAAAACCCTATTAATAGATAGGAACACATTCCAACCAATTCCCAAAAAAAATAAATTTGTATCAAATTTGAACTAGTAACTAATCCTACCATGGAAGTACTGAAAAAACTCATATAAGCAAAAAATCTCAAGTATCCTTGATCATGAGACATATAATTATCACTATAAATAAGAACCATGATTCCAACAGTAGTGATTAACATTGACATAATAGAAGTAAGTGGATCGATCAAGCAGCCGAATTCTAAAGAAAAATCATTATCGAGTGTCCAAGACCATACATATTGGTGGATAGAACTGCTATTTACTTGCTGAATAGACAGATTAGTTGAAAAAATCATGACTATACTTAACAATAAAATACTTGGAAAAGCCCACATACGACGAAGATTTTTTGCTGCTGTCGGAAAAAGAAGAAGGGCCACTCCTATTAACATAGGAACTGGAAGTGGAACGAAAGGTAAAATCCACCCATATTGATATGTTTGTTGCATAAGAAAATTTAAATTCATAATTAATTGTTTCCGATTTATCGGATTTTACTTCTTTTGAAAGGAGTCAATAAAAAAATGAAAATATGCACTAACTTAAATATAAAAATATTTTTTTTTTCATTTTTATTTCTTTTTACTTATTCTTTCTGAATTTCTTGTAAATATTGCAAATATTCAAATCAAGAAGTTACAATTGGTCAAATCATATGAAAGACAAAGATTAATTATGAGTCTCCTTCTAATTTGAAAATTCAAGTCAAATTTGGACAAGTTACTCAAAATATTCTTCTTTTTTTTAGAAAAATTTTATGCGATTTTACCATATCGTTCATAGTCTATTCTTTTAGAATTTTAGAAAAAAAATTATCTAGAAAAGCGCAGATTTTTTTTGAACAATAGATGTCTTTCACATCCAGCTATACCAATGAGTAATCTCTTCATTTTATTTAAATGGCAGTTCCAAAAAAACGTACTTCTGCATCAAAAAAGCGTATTCGTAAAAATTTTTGGAAAAGGAAAGGCTATTGGTCGGCGTTAAAAGCATTTTCTTTAGGGAAATCTCTTTCTACCGGGACTTCAAAAAGTTTTTTTGTGCGACAAACAAATAAAATCAAAAAATAAGTTATTAAGAAATAAAGCGGAAAACCTTAGAACAATATAAATCGACCTGACTCAAAAACGGAACCCTTCCGTTTCAAAAAAAAAAATTCCCCAATTCCATTTCCTGGTGAATTAATCAATGGGAAATGGAATTCTTCTGGTTACTTTGACCGAATTAAAACAAAGTTTTTTTAACAAAAAAAAACACAAGATACTCGATTTAAATTTTCGTATATTTTCTTTCCAGGACGGGAGTCTTTTTTCCCATCAACCTATTTGTACTATAATATTTTTTGCACAACTTTCTTACTTTTTAATTTCTATAAATTCTTATATAGAGCCCATATATCTCTCCCCATCAATTCACGCAAAAGCACTTAATGAAAATATTCTGGATAAATAGGTGTGAATTTTGAATAATCTAAAATCTTTTTTTGTTCATTCATAAAACTGATTTTTGGGTTGTACTTTTTGAAATTAAAATCAAATAACTCAAAAACGGTAAATTTTAAAAAATGTTTTTTTGGGGGGGCTTAATGCATAGTAAAACTTGCTACTTTTACAAGAGTTCCAGTCGAGAAGAGTCTAAAACCCACAATAAAACTAAAACAATGAACCTTCAAGTACATATTGGAAGAAATTTGTATTCATCAATTTGAATCTTTCCAACAAAATATTGCATTCTTAAATCTAGACGATTTCTTATTCATAGGCTATTATAGGGTCAAGACAAGCCGCTATGGTGAAATTGGTAGACACGCTGCTCTTAGGAAGCAGTGCTAGAGCATCTCGGTTCGAGTCCGAGTGGCGGCATGACATGTCCTAAAAAAATAAAATAGATCCTATAATGAATAATAATGAATTCAATTTCGGATTTCGATTTTATAATTAAGGAACTTTTTTTTATGATATTTTCAACTTTAGAGCATATATTAACTCATATTTCTTTTTCGACTGTTTCAATTCTAATTACAATTCATTTGATAACCTTTTTTGTCGATGAAATCGTAAAACTATATGATTCATCCGAAAAGGGCATGATAATGATCTTTTTGTGTATAACAGGATTATTAATTTCTCGTTGGATTTATTCAAAACATTTTCCACTAAGTGATTTATATGAATCGTTAATCTTCCTTTCATGGAGTTTTTCTTTTATTTATATCGTTCCATATTTAAAAAAAGAAAAAAATATTCTAAACACGATAATTAGCCCAAGTGCTCTTTTTTCCCAGGGATTTGCTACCTCAGGTCTTTTAACTGAAATACACGAATCCACAATATTAGTACCCGCTCTTCAGTCCGAGTGGTTAATAATGCATGTAAGTATGATGATATTAGGATATGTAGCCCTTTTATGTGGATCATTATTATCAGTATCACTTCTAGTCATTACAGTTAGAAAAAATAGAAGATTTTTTTCTACGAATAATCGTTTATTAAATTTAAATGAGTCATTTTTACTTGGTAAAGTCAAATACATGAATGAAGGAAAAGGAAAAAATGTTTTACAAAAAACTTCTTTTTTTTCTCCAATAAATTATTATAAGTCGCAATTGATTCAACAATTGGATTATTGGAGTTATCGGGTTATTAGTCTAGGATTTCTCTTTTTAACGATAGGAATTCTTTCTGGAGCAGTATGGGCTAACGAAGCATGGGGATCCTATTGGAGTTGGGACCCAAAAGAAACTTGGGCCTTTATTACTTGGATCATATTTGCAATTTATTTACATACTCAAACAAATATAAAATTGAAGGGTACAAATTCAGCAATTGTAGCGTTTATTGGGTTTCTTATAATTTGGATATGCTATTTTGGAGTAAATCTATTAGGAATAGGGTTACATAGTTATGGTTCATTTACATTAACATCTAATTAAATTCAAAAAGCTTACTACTTCCGAATAGGAATAGAAAAGCATACAACGCATATGAATATCACTTTGTGTGAACTAGCGAGAGCCCCGTGACTTTGATTCGCGGCACTCTCGCCAGTTCTAGTTCAAATTTCTTTTTTTTTTTTACTTAAACTTAACACAAGAGAAGAAAAAGCCTTCTTTTTTTTCATTGTACAACGAACCTTTTTGGAAACGATAAGATCGTTTTTTCATTTTTTTATCAATAAAAAAACGATCTATAAAAAGAATTAGATAGGATAACTTCAACCTTTTCAACTGATAGTGAAAGAACGAAATCTGGGTATATACCAATACCGAGTACGGGTAAAAAAACAGATATTGAAAGAAATAATTCTCGCGGCCCAGAATCAAAAAAATAAGAGTTTGGACCGTTAAATATCTTGTATCCATAGAACATCTGGCGTAACATAGATAATAAATAAATAGGGGTTAATATCATTCCAATTGCCATTACAAAAGTAATTGGGATTTTTGTCATTAAAAGAAATTTTGGACTAGTAACTAATCCAAAAAATACTATTAATTCGGCAACAAAACCACTCATACCTGGTAATGCGAGGGAGGCCATCGAAAAACTACTGAACATCGTGAACATTTTTGGCATTGGGATAGCTATTCCACCCATTTCATCAAGATAAAGAAGACGTATTCTATCATAAGTTGTTCCGGCCAAGAAAAAAAGTGCAGCACCGATAAATCCATGAGAGATTATTTGTAAAAGGGCTCCGTTGAGCCCCATATCCGTGATAGAACCAATTCCTATAATTATAAAACCCATATGAGATACAGAGGAATAGGCTATTCTTTTTTTTAAATTCCGTTGACCCAGAGATGTTGAAGCTGCATAGATTATTTGCATTGCGCCCACTATTATCAACCAAGGAGAAAATAGAGAATGAGCATGAGGAAAAAATTCCATATTGATCCGAACTAATCCATACGCTCCCATTTTTAATAAGATTCCGGCTAGAAGCATACAAGTACTATAATGCGCTTCTCCGTGGGTATCTGGTAACCATGTATGTAGGGGTATGATTGGTAATTTGACAGCAAAAGCAAGAAAAAATCCACTATAAAATAATATTTCCAAGGCCGCGGGATAGGACTGATTAGCCAATATTTCAAAATTTAATGTTGGTTCAGTAGAACTATATAAACCGACACCCAGAACTCCCATTAAAAGAAAAATAGAACCCCCTGCCGTGTACAAAATAAATTTTGTAGCCGAATACAGGCGTTTTTTTCCTCCCCACATGGATACAAGTAGATAAACGGGAATTAATTCTAACTCCCACATGAGAAAAAAAAGTAAAAGATCTCGAGAAGAAAATAATCCTATTTGTCCACTGTACATTGCTAACATCAGGAAATGAAATAATCGAGAATCTCGAGTAACTGGCCAAGCCGCTAAAGTAGCTAAAGTAGTGATGAATCCCGTTAGTAAAATGGGTCCTATAGAGAGTCCATCTATTCCTAATCTCCAATGAAAATCCAAAAAAAGGATCCATTTATAATCCTCTATTAGTTGGATTAATGGGTCGTCTGATTGAAAATGATAGCAAAATGCATAAGTCGTTAGAAGAAGCTCTAAAATACACATACATATAGTATACCAACGGATTACTCTATTTCCCCTATGTGGAAGAAAAAAAATTAAGCAACCTGCAAATATTGGCAAAACCACAATGATTGTTAAACAAGGAAAATGGTTCGTGGTAAAGACAAGATACGCTTGGGCCAGAAAAATCCGTGCTCAATTGAATTTTATTTTGAGCACGGATTTTGTCGGTAAAAAAAAAAGAAAAATGGATTCAAGTAGAGTTTTATGGAATGTATCAATAAGCTAGACCCATACTGCGAGTTGTTTCATGCCATAAATAAACCCGAACACTCAAAAAATCCGTTGGACACGCGGATTCACACCTCTTACAACCAACGCAGTCTTCGGTCCTTGGGGCAGAAGCGATTTGTTTAGCTTTACATCCATCCCAAGGTATCATTTCTAATACATCGGTGGGGCACGCCCGGACACATTGGGTACATCCTATACATGTATCATAAATCTTTACTGAATGTGACATTGGATCTATACATTTTGAACGTCATAAATTTTCGATCTAGTAAACTAACTTATAAATGAATCCTATAAGTTAGATACCGGACGAATCAATGAGTGATCATAATCAATTTTCTTCCGAATTTCTTTATCAAAAAGGACCAAAATACTTTGATTTCTTGTGTTTTTGCAACCACAATCATACCTTACAGGTCTCAAACCTATTAATTTGAACTTATTTCTAAATATTCAATTTTCCACCGGTACAATGAATACTATTTATTCAACAAGTTTGATTGGTTAATACGAGTTGATTTTTTGTTACGATAAATTGATGAAACAATAGCCGGTCCAATAGCTGCTTCAGCGGCTGCAATAGTTATAACAAAAATTGAAAAAATGTCTCCTCTTAATTGACGATTATCAAAAATATCAGAAAATGTTACAAAATTTATATTAACTGAATTTAATAGAAGTTCAAGGCACATAAGGGCTCTAACCATATTTCGACTTGTGATCAATCCATAGATACCAACAGAAAATAAATAGGCACTCAAAACAAGTATATGTTCGAGCATCATTAATCAACTCCTTATCAATTTTGATTCGTTTTAATCTGAACAATAATTGAATAGACTCGATTCTAACAAATAACAAATATGAAACAGGAAAATAGATTGGTAATAGAAATAGATCGATATAAAACGAAAGCCTTTCTATTCGATTAAAAAAAAAGTAATTCAAATTAACAAATTATAGCTTTTGTGTTAGTTAATTCGATTTGAATTACTTGTTGATTTCTTATTGACGAGCTATAGAAATAGCACCTATTAAAGCGACTAAAAGGATTATTGAAATGAGTTCAAATGGAAGAAAAAAATCCGTTGCTAAATGAATTCCAATTTGTTGGCTATTACTTATCAAATCTTGTTCTAAAATATGATTTGATTTTGTAGTCCAGCTGATCCCATACCAGGCCGTATCTGGAATAGTAGTAATTAGTGAAATACAAAGACTTGTACAAATCAGTGAAGTAACCCCATCCCCAACGGTCCAAAGATGAAAATCTTTGTAATATTCTGAACCATTCATAAACATCACAGCAAAAATTATTAAAACATTTATAGCTCCTACATAAATAAGGAGCTGCGCAGCAGCTACAAAATATGAGTTCGATAGAATATAGAATAAGGATATACAAAAAAGAACCAATCCCAACGAAAAGGCCGAATAAATTGGATTCGGAAGTAATACTACTGCCAGACTTCCTAATATAAGACCCGATCCTAGAAAGACTAAAAGAAAATCATGTATTGGTCCGGGTAAATCCATTTGATTTTATCAAAAAAATCGAAATATTTCATGTCTTTGTTGACCTGACCAGGAAAAAAGAAGTTATCCTTTTTTTTTTTATTTTAACATATACATATTAATTTAATTGAATTTGAATGAATCGGGATGATTTGGATTGATGGAAATACAGGACTGCTTTTTTTTCGTTTCGAAAGCAAAGGTTAAAACTTTATCTTTATATTTTATATTATTAAATCATTACATTATTCGAATAGAAACTCATTTTAAATGAAAATCAAGCCACGACCCTCACCAACTAACCGTTCTTTTGTATTCACCAAGCAAAAACCTCATTCCTTTAACTCCAAAAAATTTCAAAAGCTTTTTTTTTTTTTTTGAATTTATAAATGTTTTGTAAATCGAGAGTTTTATACATTGTTGAGTTGAGGTAAATTCGAAGAAATTGTTCGAATTGTGTAATCTTCAATGATTGAGACCGGTAACCGACCTAAAGCAATTTGATTATAATTCAATTCATGACGATTATAAGTAGAAAGCTCATATTCTTCGGACATTGATAAACAATTTGTTGGACAATACTCAACACAATTACCACAAAATATACAAATTCCAAAATCAATACTGTAATTAAGTAATCGTTTCTTTCGAATATCCATTTGCAATTTCCAATCTACAACGGGTAAATCTATAGGACATACACGAACACATACTTCACAAGCAATGCATTTATCAAATTCAAAGTGGATTCGGCCTCGGAAACGTTCTGATGTAATCAATTTTTCGTAGGGGTATTGAATAGTTACAGGTAAACGATTTGCATGGGACAAGGTAATCACGAAACCTTGACCAATGTACCTGGCAGCTCGTATTGTTTGTTGACCAGAGTTCAAGAACCGAGTTAGCATAGGGAACATGTCGGAATATCTATAAATAAATTTACTCGTTTCTTTCTCTTGTTTGAGACAAGTTATGAAGAATAGAATATTCTATTCCTTTACAGTGAAAGAAGTTGGAACGAAGTCGTTAATAATAGATTACCCAAAGAAATAGGTAAAAGAAATTTCCACCCAAGATTTAATAGTTGGTCCATTCTCAGTCTTGGTAAAGTCCATCTTGTTGCAATAGAAATGAATAAGAACAAATAAGTTTTAGCCAGTGTAATAAAGATACCGATTATTGTTCCAAAAACCTTCCCTCTTTGATTTATGTCAAATAACTCAGGACCAAATAGGTTTGGAATAGAAAGATTCCACCCCCCCAAGTAAAGAACTGTTACAAATAATGAAGAAATTAGTAGATTTAGATATGAAGCAACATAAAATAAGCCAAATTTTATACCTGAATATTCGGTTTGATAACCAGCTACTAATTCTTCTTCTGCTTCTGGTAAATCAAAAGGTAATCTCTCACACTCGGCTAGAGAAGAAATTAGAAAAATGATAAACCCTATGGGTTGACGCCACAAATTCCACCCCCAAAAACCATATTTTGATTGTGTTTCAACTATATCAACTGTACTTAAACTGTTAGATAATCATAGTCGACAATAACATCACTGCTTTCATCGCTATTACAGAACCGTACATGAGATTTTCACCTCATACGGCTCCTCATAGGTCACAAATCAATCTAAGAACCTTTCAAATTTATCTTGATGGTAGGATCGATAGAGAATAAAACGCTTATCCTAAGGCCTAGAATTAGACTAATGGAATTCTGTCTGCTATATTTATAATTAGAATAAAAAAGTGCTTCTGAATTGATCTCATATTTTAAGAATTTTCATTTTTCTTTTTTGATTAAAAACTTATCCTTGAATGAGAAAAAATACTTTTTAGAGGAATATCCCGTAGATATTTCAACTTCTCGTTTTCGATTACGAAAAAGAATTTAGGCATTGCATAACAAGAATTGGATTTCGTTCCTATTCTCCTTTCTCAGAAAAGAGGTATTACTCGCATTATCAAAAGTAAAAGATTTCTTCGTTTTGATAGTTATTTACTTAATCGGTGGACAGGAACATACTCTGGGTCGAAATCGTGGGGAGTACTTCTTAAGAATTTCTACCAACTTAAAGCCCCAATTCGAATTATTTTTCTATAACAAAAATATCCTATTGGATAATTTTCAGAATCTCCATTACTAATCCTTTGTGTATCTTGGTCTTCCTAACCATCCACTCGTTTTTTTAATCTTTCATTAGGATAATACATCTATGCTATGGTAATAGTATAGAAAAAACCCATACAATTGATTTTTTAAACCCGCTTCAAGTCATGATGACTAATCAGCCAATCTTGGGGTAAACAGCCTTGACTGCTTATGTTTACTTTCACTTAATTCTTATTCTTGTACGTAGGAAATGAGATTTCATTCTTTTAACAGCAAATTTGTAAGCCGTTTTATTTCACTCATAGAACTATCTGGTTTAATTCATCAACTCAATGATGAATAAAAAAATCGATATTCAAATCATTTGACTTTCTTGTTAGAATTAGAAAGAAAAGAAATGGGGGAATTTTTATGTCTCACCGAATCACACGTAGAGATATTGATAATACACAGAGAGTTAATGGTATTTCATAACTAATTGATTGAGCAGCAGCCCTTAATCCACCTAAAAAGGAATATTTATTATTTGATCCATATCCTGACATAAGCAATCCAACGGGAGCAAGACTTGAAATGGCGATCCATAAAAAAACACCAATACTAAGATCAGCTAGAATAAAGCGACAACTAAAGGGAATTATTGAATAACTTAGTAAAATGGATATGACTGCTATGGATGGACCAATACTGAATAAACGAGTATCTCCTCTAGATGGAAGAATATTTTCTTTGAAAAGTAGTTTTGTACCATCGGCTAAAGCTTGAAGAATTCCCAAAGGCCCCGCGTATTCGGGTCCAATACGTTGCTGTATCCCTGCGGATATTTCTCTTTCTAACCAAACAATTACTAGAACACCCAGTGTGATTCCTAATACAAGAATGAAAATAGGGACAAGCATCCCTATGATTCCATAAAATTCTTTTAAGGATTCCAATCTGGAAAAAGAATGGATAGCTTCTATTTCTATTATATCAATTATCATTTCAACGATCAACTTCTCCCATAATGATATCTATACTACCTAGTATCGTCATAATATCAGCCAATTTCATTCTTTTAACTAACTGCGGAAGAATTTGCAAGTTGATAAACCCCGGCGGTCGGATTTTCCATCGCCAAGGAAAAACACTCTGATCTCCGATCAGAAAAATTCCCAATTCTCCTTTTGGTGCTTCGACTCTTACATAAAGTTCTTGCTTGGACAATTCAAAAGTGGGAGAAGGCTTTTTACTAATAAATCGATATTCAAAATCATTCCATTCAGGGTCTTTTATTCTATCAAAGCGCCGGCTTTCTAAATTCTCATATGGCCCCCCTGGAATTCCTTCCAAGGCTTGTTGGATTATTTTTATGGATTCTGTCATTTCACTAATTCGTACTAAATAACGAGCTAATGAATCCCCTTCTTTTTGCCATTGAATCTCCCAATCAAATTCGTCATAACACTCATAACGATCAACTTTACGAAGATCCCATTGTATTCCGGAAGCTCGTAACATTGGCCCCGATAAACCCCAATTTAGTGCTTCTTCTCCGCCAATAATACCTACGCCTTCGACTCGTTCTAAAAAAATAGGATTTCGGGTAATAAGCTTTTGATATTCAGCAACCCCAGTTAAAAAATAATCGCAAAAATCCAAACATTTATCTACCCATCCATAAGGTAGATCAGCAGCGACCCCTCCGATACGAAAATAATTATGCATCATGCGCATACCGGTAGCAGCCTCGAATAGGTCATATATCAATTCTCGTTCTCGAAAAATATAGAAAAAGGGGGTCTGTGCCCCAATATCTGCCATAAAAGGGCCAAGCCATAACAAATGGGAAGCGATACGACTCAACTCCAGCATAATAGCTCTAATATAGCTAGCCCTTTTAGGTACTTGAATATTGCCTAGCTGTTCAGGTCCATTTACAGTTATTGCTTCTGTAAACATGGTAGCTAAATAATCCCAACGTGTTACATAAGGCAAATATTGTATAATTGTTCGATTTTCCGCAATTTTCTCCATTCCTCTATGTAAATAACCTAATATAGGTTCACAGTCAATAACATCTTCACCATCGAGAGTAACGATCAGTCGAAGAACACCATGCATTGATGGGTGGTGAGGCCCCATATTCACTATCATAAGGTCATTTCTTGTAATTGGTGTAATCATAAGTTTTTCCCGAGTCAGTCTTCCATGCATTTCTGAAAGTAAAAAGAAGTTCATTCAAATTTAAATGACTAAGCTCATCAAATGGTATCGTGCTTCAAATTAACGCGTTTTTATTTCTCGAATATCCAACTCATCAATTAATTCTTTATAGCGTCCTCTACTTCTTTTTGACAAATAGGCTAGTAGTCGTTGACGTTTTCCCAAAATTTTGCGCAAACCTCTTTGAGATGAAAAGTCTTTTTTGTGCAATTCCAAATGTGAAGTAAGTCTCCTTATCTTCGTGGTGAAACTGAATACTTGAAATTCAACAGACCCTTTACTTTCTTCGTTTTCTTTTTGAGAAATAATCGAAATTACTGAATTTTTTACCATAAAAAAATGCTCCTTTTTCCTTGTACAGATGTGGATTTTACCGATCAGTAATAATAATGCTATTAGTTTTTATGTGGTATATACAATAATTTAATGCAAATAACTCCTAATTTTCTGAATTCAGACCAATCAATTAAATTTGAAATTCTATTTAGATAGGAATAGAAAACGATTGGTACACTTTCGCATCGAAAAATTTAGACCTAAAATTCAGAAGTTTCTGTTAATTCATTTCGAGATCTAATTGAGATATTATTCAAATTAATTTCATATTGGATACTCGAATGAGATGTGAGATAAGAAAAGCGCATGATCTGTCTATTTGTTTACTTTCATATACCCTAGAAATTATATAAATTATATTTTATATTCTAGGGTATATAGAAATAGGATCTAGGATATATAGAAAAAGTGTATTATTCACAGAATTTCAATCGCGGATACAGATGTATTCTTAACATACTGAAACGACTGCCATTATTGGTATTAAACCAATAACGATTCATACAAGCTAAATCTTCTAATCGATAATTAGGCCAAAGAAAGAGCTTTAATTTCATTAATTTATTTTTCTCTCTATTAATATTGTCATGTGAAACTTGGATGCTGTTTGTTACGTTCTTTTCATTCCAAAATACTAGATTTCTATCTATAGAATTTATATTCTTTGAATTGAAACAAATTAGAATTCTCACTTTTCTACGACGTTTAAACGATAAAATAGTTTCCGGAACAAGTAAATAAAAATGCTTTTTGTCTCTATTTGCGGTTATTCTTTGATGTGGTAAAATAGTTTCATCAAAATTTTTCTTAGAAACATATCTTTGCTCTTGATATTTTTGATTAATTTGATGCTTACTCTTATGAAGCAACGAAATACCTATGGTTTGGTACATAATAAATTGTCCGTCTTTTTTGCCAGACAGACGAAGTGGTTCTACAATCAATACTCCTTTCTTCATCAACTCTGAGAGAGTCAAATTCTTTTGAATCAACATTATATCCAAACTCATTTCTCTCTTTTGAATGGAGGATATAGTAATTTTTCTTGGATCTATCAGTCTAAGCAGGAGACAATAGATCTTGATATTATTGATCATTCTTTGATTCAAAGTTGCGTTCCATCTCAATTGAAAAAGCAAATAATGTTTCAGGAAGAAATCTAGTTCTGCTTCTGTATTGCTTTTGTATTGTTTTTTCTTTTTCATGTCCGAGCTTGCATAATTTTCTTCAATATCTTTTTGTTGTGAGAAAACAGATCCGCGATCTCCTTGGCTTATGGATTCTTCTTCATTTCGATGCTTTTTATTCGATGCTATCAACAAATTTATCTTTTTCTTTTCATTAATATTTATATTTTTACTACTATTTAAATTTAAAAGAAGTAATTTGCTTGGTATAAACCAAGGTTTCATTTTATATGCCTTATAAAGTAACACAAATTCTGGGAAGAGCCAAAACTCCAGATTCGATATAGGACGCTTTAGCCCTTTTTCATTCATTCCCATCCAATCAAAAAACCTTTTGTGGAAATTTTGTGAATTGGTTTCTGGAATCATAAGATAGAAAATATTTTTTTTAGAAATTATTTGAGAGTTGTTAGTATGAATGTGCTCATTTTGATACCTATTGGTATCAATTAGGATCCAGGCCTCAATATCGACTTTTTGTCTAAGATAAAAATTGAAAATTTTCCAACCAAAATATTTTCTATCAGCTGGTTTTTCCATATATGGAATATCAACCTGCCCTAGATCATTTGGAATAGGGATGTTCCTCCGTATATCAAAAAGGTTTTTTTTAGACCTGTTATAAGTATAAGAAATTTCTTGCTTCTTATTTCCTTGAAAGGGAGGTCTATAAAAAAAGCATTCCGGTTTATTTTCATAATTAATAAATTTATATGATAAAAGATTATATATATAGTATTTTCGAAAATTATCTTTTTCAGTAGATAATAAATATACTTCAGATTTTTTTTTGGAACCAACTAACAGGTCTTTTTCATATGAATGCTGCTTGCTAAAATTTGCCTTTTTGGCTATACAACGCTGGCGAACTCTATTTCGCCATTTTTCTGGTATTAATTTAGACCATCTGATCTGAGATAAATGGTATTGAAAATGGCATTTTAACCAGTTTTTCCATTTATTCGTTTCATAGCGCGGAAGTTTCTTATTTGCTAATTTCGAATGATCCATTCCTTGTCTTTCAAAAGAATCCTTTATTTTAGACTTAAGAAAAGGGGGTATTCTTTGATTTTGATATTGAACAACAGATCTTACCGAGTTACTAATTTTTATTTGTGATAATTTGTAAAATACATATGCTTGTGACATGTAGGATAAGTCATAAAAAATATGTGAATTTTCTTTAATATTTCTAATCTTATCAAGTGGCTTTTTTATAGCCGAAATAAATGAAATTGGAGTTTTCTTTTTTGTATTAATTGTTGCTTGTTTTCGTTCATTATTGTAAATCAATTTATCACTAATTTTTTTTGTTAATTTAAGAAAAAATTCTGTATTTATTCTGGGAATATTAATGATAGATACAAATATATCTGTATAGATTTTTTCAATGAAAATTTTTAAAAGGGAGGGTAATTTACAGATTAATCGAGCATTTCTTCTTTTTAATATTTGCCATTTTTCAAATCTTTTAGCATTATAATTTGTTTTGTTAGGACTAAGATTTTTTATTCTTGGAGTTACTTTTTTTTTCTCTTTTGAGATTTTTTCTATTTTATTTCGGATTGTACTTGTTCTATCAGTGACATCTTTCGTTTTTTTTTCTGTCAATGGAGAATTTGTCCAACTCGGAGATGCAATTTGACTAAATGATTCGTGAATTATCTCATTGCTTATCATGGAATCTTTTTCTTCTTTAAGTTCGTTCGATTTATATACTTCTCTTAATCTAAACAATAGAATTGGATTTACTTTTGAAAGTTCTTTTATTATTTTTTTTATAAAAAAAATACCTCCGATAACCCATTTTTTGATTTCGTTTGAAACCTTTCGAAGTAATTTGGTTTTTTCTTTGAAAACTGTTAGAACTCGAAAATACTTCTTTTTTAATTTTGCAATTTGTTTTTTGAATTCCTTAAAAATGGGTTTAAAAAAAGAAGGACGTTTTCGGGGCGGACCAAAAGGAAGTTCTGCTTCCATTCCCCAAATTGTTAAAAAACAAAAATCATCTTTTTCTTTTTTCTTTTTCATTAGATCTTTCTGAGAGGATCGTAGTTTGGATTTGCGCCAAGGTTTCAGACAGAACGGAAACAATATTTTTATCTGAATACCATCTGTCAACCAATTTTTTGGAAATTCTGTTTCGGATAATGGAACCCCATTATAGGTACATTTAAGATGTACCTCTCTATTCCATTCCTGGAAATCCTCAGCCCATTCAGGAAGTTCGAATAGGAGTATACGGCCAATATTTTTTGTAATTATTAATAAAGGTAATAGAATACTTTTTCTAAAAATAGATTGAGTTAGTAACATACAACCTCTTATTACTTGCGCAAGTGGAATGCTATCCCAGGCCTCTGCTATCTCTATTCGAACTTTTTCCTTTCTTTTGTTCTTTTCTTTTTTTTCTTCTCTTTTTGTTTGTTCTTTTGTATACTCTACCATTTTGAATGCTTCTCCCTTACCCACCCAATTTCGAAAAAAAAGTTTAATCAATCCGGAGATATCAAAAGAAAAAAGAGGGAATTTTTGTAGTCTTTCAAAAAAAAGGAGGGAATGCACATTTGCTTGAAACAATTCTGAAATAACTATTTTACGTCTTTGAGCTCGCATAGAACCTTTGATTATATCCCGCCGAAAATCTGATTGTTGTGAATAACGTATCA